AAATGAATTGCTTTCTAGATGATCCTTCTAGAAGAAGGTGATTCTAACAATCTTTCTAGTTACTTCGTTCTCTATTTCTATTTGAGAGGATCCTAAGGAAAAGGATTTTGTTTCCACCGAGCTAAAACAATATGGCGATGTCTCTAGTAAACCAAAGACATCGTTGAATAGCTATTTTGCTTCAATTTCTTTCTTTAGACACCAAAAAAAATGGAAGATTTAGTTACGATTGGAAATTGACTTTTTATCTTCAGCCATGGATCCTTTACTCATACTTATTCAATTGGAAGTCTTGATCCAATTCAAAAATTATGTTTCGCAATTTCATAATCCAACTTTTCAATTTATAAGTGACTCATGGATACAAATCACGAGAATGTGTATTTTTTTCTCGACTTTATCATTGAGAGGTAAAGGATTAAATCCTTTTAAGAAATAAAGTTTTTGATCGGAATATGAATAAAACCGAAAGACCCTTTAACTATTAAAGGGCTAATAGAACGAATCACACTTTTACCACTAAACTATACCCGCTACAATATGATTATTGTATACAAATGGAGCTTTTGTCGAACAAGATAATTGAGCATGATCAAGATAGGATCATCAAAGAATCATCAAACTTGGAGTGTTGAACTTTTTCGTGGGTAGATAAAAATTTAATGAGATTCGGAAAAGAGGCTTCATTTAATTGAAATTAAATAACTAATAATTGAAATTAAATAACTAAAGTTTTCTTTTTTGCTGAAAGAAGATAGATACGGATCGGAAAAAACACTACAATCATAACAGAAAAATGCATTGTCCAGAATCTATAGTTTCTTTTTTAGTTCGGAAAATGAAATAAAATATAACAAGAAAAAAATGGAAACAGTTTTTATTCTTTTTGTTGTTGCTTGAATATAAAATATTCAATTGAATATAATAATATAATAAAAAAAAATGTTTGTGTTTTCAAATCAGATATCAGATAAATCATTATTTATCTATAATTCGTTAGAACAAAAAAAAAAGGCCCGGCTAGGTACTGACCAGGCCAGGCCATCAGAATAACAAGGGCCTTTCGAACAAAATCAACACAAGGAGGTCTTCCTTATTTTTCTTTAGTTCGATTAGTGGCGGGCTCGAGCCCCTCTTTTAGTTTAGAATAGAGAAAAAAGAGAGAGAAAGACTCCTTACATTATGTGTAATGTAGTAATTATCTTTTGCAATTGGGAGAGATGGCTGAGTGGACTAAAGCGTCGGATTGCTAATCCGTTGTACGAGTTATTTGTACCGAGGGTTCGAATCCCTCTCTTTCCGTTTCCGTTAATGACTTGCTTTATTTTATTTTTCAATTTTGAAAATCTTAGTTAAGCGTGTGGAATAGATAAAATCCTAAGAAAATTGGAAAATTTCCCAAGGAAAACCCTTTGGATTTTATTCTTCACGTCCAGGATTACGCCCCGGATCATTAGATAGGAATCCAAAGATAAAGAGAGAAACAAAAAATATCACTACGGTATAAACGAAGAGTTTCAGAGTAAGCATTACACAATCTCCAAGATGATTTTTTGGAAAAAAAAAGAGAATAGATCTTCCATTTTTCTACCACATATCCTATTTTGACACCACGAAATCAGGTTTTTTTTCATGAATTGTCACAAATTCATTTGTTTTTCATTATCAAAAACTTCTTTCATATCCAAATTCGATATTGTGGGAGACCCTAATGGGGTTAGGGTCTTTCACTGGAAAGGGGGTCAAAAATGAGGAAATGGGGGTAAGCCGGATTTATGGCGACTATCCAAGAATTTCAGTGTGCTAATCTAGGATTCATACTCTAAAACTTATCTGATTTTCTCAATTGTTAGAATTTTTCTCGAAGAAATCATGCATTTTCTAAGATATTATTATTAAGGATCTCATCGAAAACTTACAGCAGCTTGCCAAACAAAAGCTAAGAGAAAAAAAAGCACAGGTATGACTGGCATAACATCTACGATTGGATTCAAAAAAGCATACGCTTCAGGCAATTTGCCGAAGAAAAAACTACTCGAATAAAGGGCAGAATTAATACAGATCAAACTAACGATATTAAGCATAACAGACATTTTGTTCTTGGAGATAATTGCATTTTGATTGAGTTTTTGATATAAGGAACAAGGAAGAAAGTAAGTAAGGTAGACAAAAAATCCTTCTTTTTCTTTGAACCCACCCAATCAAAAATCCTCCAATTCTCAAAGGAGAATAGAAGAAATCATACTTTCATACAATATCTTAATTGAATTCTATGTAATGATCAATAAATTAAGTTGAATTCTATATCTATATGTATCAAAATCCTAGTACCAATCTATTCTATAGATATATAGATATTTGGACTGGAGTTGACAAACAACCAATACCAATATTATTGTTTCTTAGTGTAGATTAGAAATTGAAATGGGGCGTGGCCAAGTGGTAAGGCAACGGGTTTTGGTCCCGCCATTCGGAGGTTCGAATCCTTCCGTCCCAGTACATATCCATTTTTTTATGCTCCATTATGACTATAGAAAGAAGTAGGTCAGTGGATAGGAGTAAATCCGTATTCATTTTAATATCTGTGTCTGTTCGAATCTCATTAACAAATGATCAAGTTACATATCATATAGAAATATGTTATGGAGCCGATATATTTTCTTTGAATCTCATTTTATTTAGGTATTTCGTGTTTGGTTCTAACTAAAAATTGGAAATCTACAGAACAATTGAGGCAGGGATGATTTCCCCTATCACCCTTTTATTCACTTTATGATAAGAGTCGATTATTGTGAAATATTATTTAATCCCATGTTAAACAAAATCTATAAATATATATCATCTAAAATATATAAAATGAGGAAATATTTCGCTTATATGGTATGTATCGTTCTATTTCAATGACAATAATTTTTCGGTTTTTGTGAAAAAGATTTTTGATACCTTAAATTAGTTAAATTCTATATTATAGAATATCTATAACAGTGACAACTCTTCAGTCTATCTGATAGATACGAAAAACCCTCCTTATTTTTTTGATTTTCGTAATCAGACGAAAAGAATAAAGATTCAAATCTTAACTTAGATCATTTTTTTATCCATCTCATGAAAAAAAATTGGATTTCGTTTTTCTTTTCTTTTATCTATTTAAAAGTGATGAGTCAATTCAAAAAGAAAGACTTATCTTCCTATGAAGATCAAACGTCATGCTTATTGTCCAATTTTCTTCAAATTAAATAATGATGTCTAAATAGGAAACTTTTTCCATTTCAATTAGAACTATTTTTATTAAATATTTTTAATGATTGCTTGTAAGTGGAATCTTTATTTGGTACTCAAAAAGTAGGAAATCGTTTAATCTATCCTGTTGAGTCACTTGAAGATGCAGATTAAAAAAGTTATTCGTTTATATATTTCGATTTCTTGCTATTATCTATATATTATTTATGTATGTGAAAGATGCTGTCTTGCTAAGACTTTTTCAGAAAAATCGTTTCATATCATATTATCATATATAGAAGAAAAAGCCTAGATTACGATGTCTATGTACAACTAAACCAATGACTATTCATGATTCCATAATTGAATCAATTCCATACCGGTTCCAAATTAGAGGAATATTATGTTAAAACTTCGTTTGAAACGATGTGGTAGAAAGCAACGTGCGACTTGAAGGACACGATCCGTTGTGGATTTTTCCATCCACCATTTTCGATTTATCTAAGGATGAGAGTGCTCTTGGCTCGACATTGTTTGTTCTGTTACACTCGATTTTTTGTTGGGTTGTAAATAGTCCACGATGAAGCTCGAGTAGAAAGGATTAATTCATTTCTCGGGGGCAAGGATCTAGGGTTAATGCCAATTAATCGGAACAACTTCGTAAACGTATCTTCCATATATAGAAATCGAAAGGATCCAATTCGAGCAAGTTTCCAATTCAAAAGCAAGACTTGTTAGAATTTAGTAAACTTTTTCGATTCAAAGTGTATCACACGTGAATCAACTGTCCGTAGGATTCTTTGATAGAAAGAAATCAAAATCAAAAAAGGGGTATGTTGCTGCCACTTTGAAAGGATTAAGAAGCGCCGAAGTAATGTCTAAACCCAATGATTTAAAATAAGGATAAAGGATCTAAGAACAAGGAAAGACCTTTTTAATTGTCTCGATAGTCTCACTAATTGGATCAGACTAAAGAATCCAAATAGAATTTGAAACGAGACAAAAGACAAACAAAACAAAAGGGGTTAAAGACCACTCAATAAATGAAAGTGACTAAAGATTTTTCCTTTGAGCTATTTGAGAGTTATCCAACTTGAGTTATGAGTACGAATGGTTTCTTTTTCATTTTCAGGAAGGAAAAAAGATTGAAATCAGAGTCTAATTGATTTTCTAGGCCCATTTGTCATTTAATTTATTAGAATTGCATACATAGACAAAACTTCGAAGCAAATCATTTTTCTCGAGCCGTACGAGGAGAAAACTTCCTATACGGTTCTAGGGGGGGTGTTGGTCATCTACATCTATCCCAATGAGCCGTCTATCGAATCGTTGCAATTGATGTTCGATCCCGAAGAGAAGGAAAAGATCTTAGAAAAGTGGGGTTTTATGATCCAATGAAGAATCAAACTTATTTAAACGTTCCTCTTATTCTATATTTCCTTGAAAAAGGTGCTCAACCCACAGGAACTGTTCAGAATCTTTTAAAGAAAGCGGAAGTTTTTAAGTAACTTCCGTCTAATCAAACGAAATTCAATTAAAGAAAGACTAAGGGGGGGTAGCAACTTGTATATAACTTTGTATAATTTTGCTCGACTTGTTTTTTGATTTCCCCCCCTACTGCTGTAATTGTTTCCGTTGAATCCGATATCTAGAACGACAAAACCTTAGTTTATTGATTTTCTAAATAGCAAATTCGGACATTTCCTCCAATTGTGTGGTTTTCATTGGAACTCGACTAACCAACAAGGAATCCACTTTGCTTATTCCACTTAGATTTATGA